CGACGGAATGAAAAAGACATATCTGGTAGAATCGTAACCATAGAATATGACCCTAATCGAAATGCATACATTTGTCTCATACATTATGGGGATGGCGAGAAAAGATATATTTTACACCCCAGAGGGGCTATAATTGGAGATACCATTGTTTCTGGTACAGAAGTCCCTATATCAATGGGAAATGCCCTACCTTTGAGTGCGGTTTGAACTATTGATTTACGTAATTGGAAGTAACCAATTAGGTTTACGATGAAACCTAGAAATCAATCACTGATCCAATTTGAGTACCTCTATGGGATAGACCTCAACAGAAAACTGTTGAGTAACGGCAGCAAGTGATTGAGTTCAGTAGTTCCTCATAGAAAATTATTGACTCTAGAGATATGGTAATATGGAGAAGACAAAATTGTTTGAAGCACGCACAGAACCGGAAGCGCCCCTTGTTTCAAAGAGAGGAGGACGGGTTATTCACATTTAATTTGATGGTCAGAGGCGAATTGAAAGCTAAGCAGTGGTAATTATAAAGATCCCCCCGGGGAAAAATAGAGATGTCTCCTACGTTACCCGTAATATGTGGAAGTATCGACGTAATTTCATAGAGTCATTCGGTCTGAATGCTACATGAAGAACATAAGCCAGATGATGGAACGGGGAGACCTAGGATGTAGAAGATCATACATGAGTGATTCGGCAGATTTGGATTCCTATATATCCACTCATGTGGTACTTCATCATACGATTCATATAAGATAAAGATCCATCTGTCTAGATATCATCATATACATCTAGAAAGCCGTATGCTTTGGAAGAAGCTTGTACAGTTTGGGAAGGGGTTTTTAAAAGAAGAATCTACTTCAACCGATATGCCCTTAGGCACGGCCATACATAACATAGAAATCACGCTTGGAAAGGGTGGACAATTAGCTAGAGCGGCGGGCGCTGTAGCGAAGCTGATCGCAAAAGAGGGTAAATCAGCCACATTAAGATTACCATCCGGGGAGGTCCGTTTGATATCCAAAAACTGCTTAGCAACAGTCGGACAAGTGGGTAATGTTGGGGTGAATCAACAAAGTTTGGGTAGAGCCGGATCGAAGTGTTGGATAGGTAAGCGTCCTGTAGTAAGAGGAGTAGTTATGAACCCTGTAGACCATCCCCATGGAGGTGGGGAAGGGAAAGCCCCAATTGGTAGAAAAAAACCCACAACTCCTTGGGGTTATCCTGCGCTTGGAAGAAGAAGTCGGAAAAGGAAAAAATATAGTGATAGTTTTATTCTTCGTCGCCGTAAATAGGAATATTGAAAATAGAATTTTTTGAATTTGAAATAATGTGATGGGCGAACGACGGGAATTGAACCCGCGCGTGGTGGATTCACAATCCACTGCCTTGATCCACTTGGCTACATCCGCCCCTTATCTAGCTAAAGGATTTTATCTTTTTTCCATTCATCATTATTGTATTTATTCTTACCTTCATACTTAGATCAAGATATTCTATTGGACATAGAATGCCAATCTTTAAAATGTAAAAAAAGGAGTAATCAGCTGTGGCACGTTCACTAAAAAAAAACCCTTTTGTAGCTAATCATTTATCAAGAAAAATTGAAAAACTCAACATGAGGGAGGAGAAAGAAATAATAGTAACTTGGTCTCGGGCATCTACCATTATACCCAAAATGATTGGCCATACAATCGCTATTCATAATGGAAAGGAACATTTACCTATTTATATAACAGATCGTATGGTAGGTCACAAATTGGGAGAATTCGCGCCTACTCTGACTTTCGCGAGACATGCGAGAAACGATAATAAATCTCGTCGTTAATTTGGAAAAAAATAGATACTTATCATTCATTGGCGGGAGATAACCTTATGATAAAGAAAAAGAACTCAAATTCGAGTGGAGAAGTAAAAGTTTTAGCTCAACATATATGTATGTCTGTTTTCAAAGCACAAAGAGTAATTGATCAGATTCGCGGGCGTTCTTATGAGGAAACGCTTATGATATTGGAACTTATGCCTTATCGAGCATCTTATCCCATTTTAAAATTGGTTTATTCCGCAGCAGCAAACGCTAGTCATAATATGGGTTTGAACGAAACCGATTTATTCATTAGTAAAGCCGAAGTCAATGGAGGTCCTTTTGTGAAAAAATTAAGACCTAGAGCTCGAGGACGTAGTTATCCGATAAAAAGACCGACTTGTCATATAACAATTGTATTAAAAGATAAATCAAAATTATCTTTCGATGAATTTAAGATTTAGATTCATATTTAGAAAAAAATAGATGGAAAAATAATATAATAAAAAATATGGGACAAAAAATAAATCCGCTTGGTTTCAGACTTGGTACAACCCAAAATCATCATTCCTTTTGGTTCGCACAACCAAAAAATTTTTCTGTAGGTCTACAAGAAGATGAGAAAATACGGAATTGTATAAAGAACTATGTACAAAAAAATAAGAGAATATCCTCAGGTTTCGAAGGAATTGGAATTTCGCGTATAGAAATTAAAAAAAGAATTGATTTAATCCAGGTTATAATCCATATTGGATTCCCAAATTTATTAATAGAGGGCCGAACACGAGGAATCGAAGAATTACAGATGAATGTACAAAAAGAATTTCGTTCTGTGAACCGAAGAATCAACATTGCTATCACACGAATAGAAAAACCTTATGGAGACCCCAATATTCTTGCAGAATATATGGCTTCTCAATTAAGAAATAGAGTTTCATTTCGAAAGGCAATGAAAAGAGCTATTGAATTAACTGAACAAACAGATACAAAGGGAATTCAAATACAAATTGCAGGACGTATTGACGGAAAAGAAATTGCACGTGTCGAATGGATCAGAGAAGGTAGAGTTCCTCTACAAACAATTCGCGCTAAAATTGATCATTGTTCCTATACAATTCGAACTATCCATGGAGTACTAGGCCTAAAAATTTGGATATTTGTGGATGAAGAATAATAGACCTTTATTTATCTTGTCATTCTACCCAGTCATATAGTGATATATAGAACAAAAAACTAGAAACTTTTCTATTTTTCTGTTAAATCAAACAAAAATAAACAATTCTAATTCTATAAGGTTGAATAAAAAAGAAATTAACCTTTTTTTTATATAATTGCTATGCTTAGTGTGTGACTCGTTAGTTTTTTCTTTAGAATTTTTAGTTTCTTTAGAGTTTTTAGTAGGATCAAAAAAAGACTGACCCCTAGTATTAACTCAATAACTACAACTACTATATAAAAATAAATTTAAAACTAATAACTAACTTATTGCTTCATATTGTCGAGATCCCCAAAACAGTCACTATATGACTGGATCAATCATATAGTTGTAACAACTGAAATTGTTCCATAACAAAAAAATCTGATTGTGGATTTGAAAAAAAAATAAAGGGATGCGGATAAATGGAAAGGTGATAGAAAGAGAGAACAAAAATATCAATGATATATAATTCCAATATGTATGGTCTATGAATTTCCTCATATAAATAAAAGGCAGTGTAATAAAGCATTAATTTCATATTGTTTTAATATTGTTTAATATTGTATCGATTGATATATAAATAATAAATGATATATAAATAATAAAGAGCTTCTGGTTAATAGAAACTGAGGAGATTGACTCGGGAACAGATTTTGTTGAGAGCTCCATTGCAGAGTTCAGGCCTAATCATTAATGGAGAAGCTATAGGAACGACGAAACCTGTGACTATATAGGATTCTATTTAAAAGAATCCAAATGATTGAGCAGGCGGGATGGCGGAATGAACCAAGAACAATTTTTTTTACTCGGAGAGGTCGTGGATTGATCCTACGAATAAAGCAGGAAAAGGAAAGAGTCAATATTCGCCCGCGAAACCCTTATTTCTTATTTATTGGATTCCCTTATTTATTGGATTCCAATATTGTCTTGATTCAATAATTTATTAAAAGAAAAGTAAAAAAAAATAAGGATCCGGTATAAAAAAGAAACATTATCTATATCTATAAATAGACAAATCTAACCGTATATACAGCTTCTTATCTAATATTCTTATCTAATAAATGAAATATAATATCAATAAATCCCATTACTTAGTTTAATGTATTAGTTATTAAATACATGCGCATCTGTAATATTATCGAATCCTTTCATTCGTGAGGAGCTGGATGAGAAGAAACTCTCATGTCCGGTTCTGTAGTAGAGGTGTGAAAAAACCATCAACTATAACCCCAAAAGAACCAGATTTCGTAAGCAACATAGAGGAAGAATGAAAGGAATATCTTGCCGGGGTAATCATATTTGTTTCGGCAGATATGCTCTTCAGGCACTTGAACCCGTTTGGATTACCGCTAGACAAATAGAAGCAGGACGAAGAGCAATGACACGATATGCACGTCGTGGTGGAAAAATATGGGTACGTGTTTTTCCCGATAAACCTATTACAGTAAGGCCCGCAGAAACACGTATGGGGTCGGGAAAGGGATCTCCCGAATATTGGGTATCTGTTGTTAAACCCGGTCGAATACTTTATGAAATGGGCGGAGTCTCAGAAACTGTAGCCAGAGCAGCAATTTCAATAGCTGCATGCAAAATGCCTATAAAAACTCAATTTGTTATTTCAGGATAGGGATGTAGAACTAAATATAAAAAAAGGGATGAAAAAACAACCACGAGTTTCTTTATTTCTAGACAAATACTATTTCTTCTTTTTCCTCATTCTTTGCATTGAAATAATAAATTCAAATAAAAATGATATGATTCAACCTCAGACCCTTTTGAATGTAGCAGATAACAGTGGAGCTCGAGAATTAATGTGTATTCGAATCATAGGAGCTGGTAATCATAGATATGCTCATATTGGTGACGTTATTGTTGCTGTAATTAAAGAAGCAGTGCCCAATATGCCTCTAGAAAGATCAGAAGTAATAAGAGCTGTAATTGTACGTACATGTAAAGAACTCAAACGTAACAACGGTATGATAATACGATATGATGACAATGCAGCGGTTGTCATTGATCAAGAAGGAAATCCAAAAGGAACTCGAGTTTTTGGCGCGATTGCTCGGGAATTGAGACAGTTGAATTTTACTAAAATAGTTTCATTAGCTCCCGAGGTATTATAAAGACTCATAGTCATAGATCAAATTAGAATATTGTTCTAGTAGGATATCTGAAATAAACCCAATTAATAGATTGTGTCTCACGCATATACTTTTACTAATTTAATAATTAATTTAATAATAAATTTCAAATTTTATTAAATAATGAATACTTTGAAGTATTCAAATAAAAAAACATGTTGATTATATCAAAATTAGGAAGCACCAATAATTATAATTCGTCATGGGCAGAGACGCTATTGCTGATATAATAACTTCTATAAGAAATGCTAACATGAGTAAAAATGGAACGGTTCGAATAGTATCCACAAATATCACCGAAAACATTGTTAAAATACTCCTACGAGAGGGTTTTATTGAAAATGTTCGGAAACATCAGGAAAGTAATAAAAATTTCTTGGTTTCAACTTTGCGCCATAAAAGAACTAGGAAAGGAATATATAAAACAATTTTAAAACGTATCAGTCGACCCGGTCTACGAATTTATTCCAACTATAAAAAAATTCCTAAGATTTTAGGTGGAATGGGAATTGTAATTCTTTCCACTTCTCGAGGCATAATGACAGATCGAGAAGCTAGACTAGAAAAAATTGGAGGAGAAATTTTGTGTTATATATGGTGATCCTCCTCTGGTATCCTAATTTTATCTCTAACTTCCTATTTGTGAAATAGAGAGGAAAGGTGAGTTATATAACTCTTCCTCCATTAGTTGATACTTCAAGTAGGTTGCCTGGAATGAAAAAAAAAAACAAGAGACTTATTTTCTTCCAAGGAATAGATTCAAAATTAAAGTAAGGAGTGAGAAATATGAAAATAAGGGCTTCTGTTCGTAAAATTTGTGAAAAATGTCGACTGATCCGTAGGCGCGGACGAATTATAGTGATTTGTTCCAATCCGAGACATAAACAGAGACAAGGATAATCTTTCTAAAGTTTCTCAAAGAGGGGTTATGTAAAAATAAAAGATTTGTTTTAACATGAAATGGATATCTCCATATCTTTCTATATATTTCTGATTCATATTTATGAGATGATAAAATATGGCAAAACCTATACAAAGAATTGGTTCGCGTAGGAATGGGCGTATTAGTTTACGTAAGACTGGACGTAGAATACCAAAAGGAGTTATTCATGTTCAAGCCAGTTTCAACAATACCATTGTAACTGTTACAGATGTACGAGGTCGAGTGGTTTCTTGGGCCTCCGCCGGTACTTCTGGATTCAAAGGCACAAGAAGGGGAACACCCTATGCTGCGCAAGCAGCCGCTTTAGATGCTATTCGTACTGTAGTAGATCAGGGTATGCAACGAGCAGAAGTTATGATAAAAGGTCCTGGTCTCGGAAGAGACGCAGCATTACGGGCTATTCGTAGAAGTGGTATACTATTAAGTTTCATACGTGATGTAACACCTATGCCACATAATGGATGTAGACCTCCAAAAAAAAGACGTGTGTAAAAAAAAGAATTAAATGGATTTCAAGAGAAATAAACGATTCAATGATCTGATCAAATAATAATATTAGTATGGTTCGAGAGGAAATAGCAGGATCCACTCGAACACTACAGTGGAAATGTGTTGAATCAAGAGTAGACAGTACGCGTCTTTATTATGGTCGTTTCATTCTGTCCCCGCTCATGAAAGGGCAAGCCGATACCATAGGTATTGCCATGCGAAGGGCTTTACTTGGAGAAATAGAAGGAACATGTATCACACGTGCTAAATCTGAGAAGGTGCCACATGAATATTCTACGATAGTAGGTATTGAGGAATCGGTACATGAAATTTTAATAAATTTGAAAGAAATTGTATTGAGAAGTAATCTGTATGGAGTTAGAGACGCATCCATTTGCGTTAGGGGTCCTAGATACGTAACCGCTCAAGATATCATCTCACCGCCTTCCGTGGAAATAGTTGACGCAACACAACATATAGCTAACCTGACGGAACCAATTGATTTGCGTATTGGATTACAAATCAATAGAGATCGCGGATACCGTATAAACCCCACAAATAACTCTCAAAACAGAAGTTATCCTATAGATGCTGTATCCATGCCTGTTCGAAATGCGAATCATAGTATTCATTCTTATGGAAATGGAAATGAAAAACAAGAAATACTTTTTCTAGAAATATGGACGAATGGAAGTTTAACTCCTAAGGAAGCACTTTATGAAGCTTCTCGTAATTTGATTAATTTATTTATTCCTTTTCTGCATGCGGAGGAAAGGAGCATTCATTTCGAGGAAAATAAAAACAGGTTTACTCTACCTCCTTTTACCTTTCAAAATGGATTAACTAAGCTAAGGAAAAACAAAAAAGGAATTCCATTGAAATGTATTTTTATTGACCAATTAGAACTATCTCCGAGGACCTATAATTGTCTCAAAAAGTCCAATATACATACATTATTGGACCTTTTGAGTAACAGTCAGGAGGATCTTATGAGAATTGAATATTTTCGTACAGAAGATGTAAAACGGATATTGGACACTCTACAGAAACATTTCGCAATCAATTTACCTAAGAATAAGTTTTCATTTTAAAGAAATTTTTTCATTTTCTTTTTTTATTAAAAAAAAACTTCATTTTTCATCTTCGACACGCAATCCGTATTTTCGCGAAATAGATCATAATAAAATTCATGTATCTAGGGAGGATTCACTTTAGAAGCGACTATTCCCTAGATACCTACATCGTGGTATTTCACAGTTGAATCAATTTGAAAAAGACCTAAAGTTAGAGATTTATCAATAGGTAATGTTGCTCCAATACCTAACCAAAGAGCTACTGCGGTACCGATCAAAAAGACTGTTGTAGCTACTGGACGACGAAATGGATTTTGGAATTTATTAACATTCTCCAAAAAGGGTACTGTTAATAATCCTGTTGGTACTGAAACCATTAAAAGAACACCCAATAATTTATTGGGTACTGTGCGGAGTATTTGAAATACAGGAAAAAAGTACCATTCGGGCAATATTTCCAAAGGAGTTGCAAATGGATCTGCCGGTTCACCAATCATTGATGGTTCTAGGACTGCTAAGCCGACATTACATGCAATAGTACCTAGAATTACTACCGGAAAAATATATAAAAGATCATTGGGCCATGCGGGTTCTCCATAATAATTATGCCCCATCCCTTTGGCCAATTTAGCTCTTAATACAGGATCATTCAAGTCAGGTTTCTTTGTTATTGGGATAGGTGAATTCTTATGGATCCATCCCCCGAAAGAACCGGACATGATAATTTTTCATCATCCGGCTCGAGCAAGATTCAAAAGAATTACAGAAATAGATTGATAGAAAATCTATATTTAATACATATCCACACATATAAAATAGAATGACTCTATGTAAGTAAGAAGGGATTTACTAGATCCCATTTTCGAAGTTGCACCTATTCATATTCAGTGCAAATAATTTAGTTCTTACAGATAAATGCTCAATATCCAAGTAGGCTTAAAAATTTGATCATAATCAAGGGCTTTTTGGACTGTCTCATGTCTTTTTGATTTTATTCGTTTTTTCCCCACAACATCTCGATTTTCTTACATACAAAGTCTTTACTTGTTACTAATAAAGTCTAGCCTCTGTTCTTCCTTAGATCCCTTATTTCACTCCGATAGTATCATATTATAGATCGAGGTCGATGCAGAGGAAATGAATGCATTTCCATACTATAAATAAGTAAGTGGGATAGATAAAACATTGGATCGTGCCACATCACTTATTCTACAGGATCTTACGGAGCCTGTTCATGCATGACATAATTCGGGCATGATCATAGAAAAAATTCTCCTCAAGCGAACCGGCCTATTCTATGCTACATAGGGGGATTTACGTGGTGGTTGGATGCGGAGACACGTTTGGTTGTGAATTCCAACGTGGCGGATAAAATAATATATCGGCATGGCCCAATCAATAGTTCAAGTCACACACTCCCATAATCCATCCATCCTCTCTTCGGAGAATCCACTTCAACTATTCTTATCAAATAAGAACTAAACTACTTCGGAGTTGAAGAGAAGTATCAAAAAACATGTCTTATTTTTTCAATAATACATCTTTGTAGCAATGAAATACTATTGTTCCTTCCCGATAGGATATATCAGAAATTACAAATATCTATGATCTCTCTATCCTCTATAAAATAAAGAAAATAAAGCTATAACTATAAAGGACCCGAAATACCTTGCTTACGTATCATTGGGAAGTGCATTAACATAAATACGGCAGTAAGAAGGGGCAATACAAAAGTGTGTAAACTATAAAAACGAGTCAAGGTAGATTGACCCACACTAGCACTTCCACGTAATAACTCTACCAAAGGAGATCCTATTATAGGAATAGCGTCAGGCACGCCTGTCACAATTTTTACTGCCCAATAACCAATTTGATCCCGAGGTAAGGAATAACCAGTTACACCAAAAGATGCAGTCAATACAGCCAGAACCACACCTGTAACCCAAGTTAATTCGCGAGGTTTTTTAAACCCACCTGTAAGATACACACGAAATACGTGCAGAATCATCATTAGAACCATCATACTTGCTGACCATCGATGAACTGATCGAATTAACCAACCAAAGTTGGCTTCAGTCATTATGTATTGAACAGAGGAAAAGGCCTCCGTAACAGTTGGACGATAGTAAAAAGTCATAGCAAAACCCGTAGCTACTTGTACTAAAAAACAAGTAAGCGTGATTCCTCCTAGACAATAAAATATGTTGACATGAGGAGGAACATATTTACTAGTTATATCATCTGCAATCGCTTGAATCTCGAGACGTTCCTCGAACCAATCATATACTTTATTGAGATAGGGAATCCGAGAGGACCCCCCCCCGAGAACCGTATATGAGAATTTCATCTCGTACGGCTCAAACAGAAACACACAAATATCGATTTCGACGGATATGCAATAGAAAGTTCAAAACTTCTTAGCTGCTCGATTCAATTTGTGCCAAAGATAGGAAGTAAAAAAAAATCCGAAATCTCTTCTTTGTGATGCTAATGCCTAAAATATCAAGTTAGCTCGTGCACCTTTCTTTATATTGATCGTTCCAGGCCTCTTGAATCTTCTCTTTCCTATTTTTGTTTGTTTTTGTTATTTAATTTGTTGTTTTTTGTGCGTAATGCAGGTCGACTTTTGTTTTACTGTTGATAGGAATTCCCTTGTTAAGACCCTATAAATCAATTAAAACCTCAGATTCATACAAGAACCACGATGATTTAATCGCGAGCTAAATAAAAGGGTTCTTTGAGTAAAAACCATTTGATCATCACTTATTCAATTTCAATGAGTGGATGTAATGACTCAAAAAAATCTAGAGAAAGAAGTTGTTCTTCAGATAAAATTAATTTAATAAGTCTAAAGAAAGAAAAATTATTTAATTTAGGAAATATCCATCTGAAATTTTTTTTTAGTCCGGTTGCGAGGTCTAAATAATAAGTATGAATCATAGTTAGAATATTTCTTTTCTTACTTTTTTCTATAATATTCCGTGTTCCAGATATTAGAATAAATATCCGACGGGGTAGAATCATCTTAATAGAGATGACAGGGCCATTCTCTGTATTATCAATAGGATCAATTATAACAAGTCACACGCTCATATTCCGGAAATACCGAAAAAAGAAATACCACAGTCGAACTACCAAAAAGGTCTATAAATCCAAGTTTTAAATAAAAAATTTTTTTTATCGAAAAACTAGAGCTTCATAGTTCTTATGAACCTAACTCATTGAAATTCCATCCAGTAAAACGGAAGAATTATAAATTTCCAAAATAATAGATAGGAATATTGCAAATAAAGCCATTGCAACTCCCATAAGTGGTGTAGTCCCCCAGCCCGGAGCTACTTTACCATATTCTGAATTCAATGGTTTCAATAAACTCCCTACAGTAGTTTGTCTTGGCCTAGATCTAGAACTACCCTCAACGGTTTGTGTAGCCATAAATCCTATTTAATCATTGGTTGAGATCAGTTGACTTTGTATACTATTCCGTTGTAATTGTAAATAAATAAACGATCTTATCGTAGATCCATTGTGATCTTGAAATTTTCTAAAAATGGAAACAGCAACCCTAGTCGCCATCTTCATATCAGGTTTACTTGTAAGCTTTACGGGGTACGCCTTATATACCGCTTTTGGGCAACCCTCTCAACAACTAAGAGATCCATTCGAGGAACACGGAGACTAGACTCGTTGAAGTAATGAGCCTCTTGATATGAGGGCCCATTACTTCAGTTTCTATAACGAAAAATGATTTCATTATTTTTTAGTCGGAACCTTAGGTGGTTCTCGAAAAAAGATAGCGAAAAATATTATCCCTAAAGTCGAGACTAAAAGGAATGTATAAACCAATGCTTCCATAGATTCGATCGTGGTTTACAATTATAGCTTTCACATCTATTCGTTTGAGTGGGATCATTTACCATACCATAAAAAAAGAGGGGAAAGAATCAACGAAAAGAAGTTGATTCAAGTCTCTATTTTTTTCTCGGGTACCCGAGAAAAAAATAGAGATAGAGGATAAAGATGCCAGAGCAGTCTTGTATCAAACTACTTGTCTCTTTGTAGTTGGATCTCCAAGTTTTTGGAATGCTCCAAATTCCACTTGAGCATCCAAATCTGGATCAATACCAGCAAAAACATCTCTAAACAAGGTTCTAGCGCCATGCCAAATATGTCCAAAAAAGAAAAGCAAAGCAAACGAAGCATGCCCAAAAGTGAACCAACCCCTTGGACTACTACGAAAAACACCATCAGATTTCAAAGTAGCCCGGTCTAATTCAAAAATTTCGCCTAATTGTGCGCGCCTAGCATATTTTTTCACAGTAGCAGGATCGCTATAATTGACTCCATTGAGTTCGCCACCATAGAACTCAACAGTTACACCTACTTGTTCGACACTATACTTCGATTCTGCCCTTCGAAAAGGAACATCTGCCCGAACAATTCCATCTCCATCTACTAAAACTACCGGGAATGTTTCAAAAAAAGTAGGCATACGACGTACAAAAAGCTCGCGCCCTTCTTTATCTCTAAAGACGGGATGTCCTAACCATCCAACAGCTATTCCATCCCCGCTATCCATTGAGCCCGCTCTGAATAATCCCCCTTTTGCCGGATTATTGCCAATGTAATCATAAAAAGCTAATTTTTCAGGAATTTTAGACCAAGCTTCCGATAAACTTAGATTTTCAGCTAGTCCGGCACCAACTCTTCGATATATCTCTTGCTGGAAGTATCCCTGATCCCACTGATAACGAGTGGGACCAAATAACTCGATTGGGGTTGTTGCTGAACCATACCACATAGTTCCAGCAACAACAAAAGCTGCAAAAAAAACAGCAGCGATACTACTAGAAAGTACAGTTTCAATATTGCCCATACGTAATCCTTTGTAGAGACGTTGAGGCGGACGGACACTAAGATGGAATAGGCCTGCTAATATGCCCAGTGTACCTGCTGCAATATGATGAGAGGCGATTCCGCCAGGAACAAAAGGATCAAAACCTTCCGCGCCCCACGCTGGACTTACAGATTGTACTTTTCCAGTTAGTCCATAAGGATCAGACACCCATATTCCGGGACCATATAAGCCTGTTACATGAAATGCGCCAAAGCCAAAGCAAGCCACTCCTGAGAGAAATAAATGAATTCCAAAGATTTTGGGCAAATCCAAAGAAGGTTTTCCTGTACGTTCATCACAAAATATTTCTAAGTCCCAATACACCCAATGCCAGATGGCCGCCAAAAAGCACAAGCCAGAAAACACAATATGTGCTCCGGCCACGCCTTCATAGCTCCAAATACCCGAATTCGTTACAGTTCCTCCTGAAATACTCCAACCACCCCATGAATTGGTTATTCCTAAACGAGTCATGAAGGGTATAACGAACATACCTTGTCTCCACATTGGATCAAGAACGGGGTCAGAGGGATCAAAAACCGCCAATTCGTATAGAGCCATCGAACCGGCCCAACCAGAAACTAGAGCCGTATGCATTATATGGACAGAAAGCAATCGGCCGGGATCATTCAATACGACAGTATGAACACGATACCAAGGCAAACCCATGGAAATACCCCTTTCTCAAAGAAAAATAGACACTATGTAACTTTATCGCATTGCAATAGACTTATACTATTTACCTAATCTTTTCAGCGAATTCTGTATGAGAAAAGGTTACTTTTTATTGTATTCCGTTGAAAATAACGGCTGAATTCTGTTCGTAAGAACAAAGAGAAGCAGATCTATTCTATACCCGATAAGTACCAATACGCAATGGGAGTATTAGTCCTATTTGGGGGGAATAAATGTATGGATACTTTTTATTATTCGAACGATCTATCTCTTCATTAAGATTTTTATTTATTAATTCTATCTTTCTCTAAAAACCTTCGAATTTGTGTTCGAATTTGTGTATTGTATAAAGTAAAAGTAGAATAAATAGAAAAAAAATGATGAAGACAATAAACTCATTCTTACGTTTCCATATTAAAGTGAAGTATAGTACTTAAATTTTTTCTTTAATTTAATGCCCATTGGTGTTCCAAAAGTACCTTTTCGGAGTCCTGGAGAGGAAGATGCAGTTTGGGTTGACGTATAGTGCGACTTGTCAGACATATTGGGTCATATGGGATTTCCCCATTTTCTCCCCCGATCGAGATATCCTCTGTTTCGCCCAAGAAATATTGTATTGATTGAAGAATCAATCATGCGTAGCGTGAAGTTAAATTAGATTAATTTAGATTGAGGAGCAATATTCTTAATTAGAAGAATTTATGGTTAACTTGGACTAAAAAAATTGAGTATCCAGGCTCTGCTCATAAAATACCAAATGGGTAATAGTAATATATGTAGAATTACCGCTTTAGCTATGCATAGAAGATTCTTATATTTTATTTATTTAATTAGAGAAGCACTCTTAAACTGCCATGTCAACCATTATAATAAATACATCGAATAGTTTTTGGGAGGCATGAAACGAATTGAAAAAAAAAGTCGTAGCAAAAAGAAGTGGTACTGAGATCATTTGTCTTATATGTACAACTAGAATTCGGATAGATCTTTCCCCGGAGTAGAACATGAACCTAAAAGAATTCAAAGGGCCCATTCAGGAACAAGAAAATGACATCGTGATTTAAATCTCGACGAAACAATACATCAATGAGAGGTTAATTAAATAAGTTCAGTAAATTCTTTTTTTTTTAGGGAAGGGGTCAAAACTCTTTCTTTTTTTTAATGGAAGAAAAAACCCCTTCATTAGAAAAGCAGGAATCTCTTAAAAAAAGAGAGATAGGATTGGAATCGACACATTGATTCTTTATTTTCGCAATTTTTTTGAACCGTATGCATCCAAAGATGCACGTACGGTTCAAAAGGGATATAATTTTGTCCTAATCAACCGACTTTATCGAGAAAGATTACTTTTTTTAGGCCAAGAAGTTGATAGCGAGATCTCAAATCAACTTGTTGGTCTCATGGTATATCTCAGTATAGAAGATGATACTAAGGATCTTTATTTGTTTATAAATTCCCCTGGCGGATGGGTAATACCAGGAATCGCTATTTATGATACTATGCAATTCGTTTCGCCCGATGTACATACAATATGCATGGGATTAGCCGCTTCAATGGGATCCTTCATTCTGGTCGGAGGGGAAATTACCAAACGTCTAGCATTCCCCCATGCTTGGCGCCAATGAGTTTTTATTTGAAAAAAAAAGAAGAAGAAGACTATGCCTTCGCCATATTGAATATGAATAATAGGTAATAATAGCATGGCACTTCGAGTTCGATATGAACAAACTATTATTGTTTTTCCTAACATGATATTTTCTATCGAGATAGTAGTATGAAAAAAGGTTATTTCCGACTTGATCTTCTATGTCGGGAGTACATTTCAGCGTCACAAACCGTTTTCTTTCACACCAGAAGCCTTTTTCTGATATTTCTCTTACGAAGAGTACGAAAAAAAAAAAAAAGAAAATTTTTTCTTATTTGATCGTATCAAAAAGAAACTTTGGGATTGCTAAATCACAGACGAGATAAATATAGAAAGCAACAGAACCATCATAGTATTTTTTTTTTACATTACAATATGAATGAAAGGAAGGGTGGTAAATGGATCATTCAACAATCTAGATCGGATGGATTCTTTTTTTTTTCTTCGAAAAAATAGAAGGGGGAAAAGGAAATTCCATTGCAGAGCCGTATGCAATGCACAAAAGGTGCCTGTACGGTCCGTCGTTCAATTCTATTTTTTTTCTTGTTTTTTTTTTAGTCCTTACTTTAATCCAATTCTTCAAGATAGAAGAACCATTTATGCATGATGTTAGATCAATATTATCAGGGTTATGATTCACCAACCTGCTAGTTCTTTTTATGAGGCACAAGCAGGGGAATTTATCTTGGAAGCGGAAGAACTACTCAGACTTCGCGAAACCCTCACAAAGGTTTATGTACAAAGAACAGGTAACCCTTTATGGGTTATATCCGAAGACATGGAGAGAGATGTTTTTATGTCAGCAACAGAAGCCCAAGCTCATGGCATTGTTGATCTTGTAGCGGTCGAAAATGAAACTACTGGGGATTTCGCCTAAATATATGATTCCCTCCATAATTCTATTTTTCCGTGATTTGATATTGAATGTAAATAATTCATAATCATCAATAAATCAGGTTAAGATCGATCTAAACCTACCTATTTTATTATATATATGTATGATATGCCGACAATTAAACAACTTATTAGAAACACAAGACAGCCAATACGAAATATCACGAAATCCCCCGCACTTAGGGGGTGCCCTCAACGACGGGGAACATGTACTCGGGTGTATGTGCGACTCGTTTAGATCATGAGTTCAAACAAAATAAAATAAATGCAGCAATTTTTCAAGTACCAATCACCAGTACCAAGGAATAAAGATAGATAGGATGGAAAAACGTTATTTACTATCTATAAAGCTAAAGATTCATCATCTACCTATATTTTTGTGTATGAAATTTATGGTTTCTATTGGTGCAAATCCAATCACCTCAGTTTGAGATGAGAAGTAATTCCCCATTGGTAGCAAATAGTTATCTATTAAGCGGAGGAAAGAGTACTATAAGAAGCAAAAAGGTTATGTTCCTATTCTTGAAAGAACGGACTAACAAGGTCAGCTACCTAGCCAACTTTCATAATTAAATGCCGTCACTGTATGGATAACCCTTTTGTGAAAAGAACTATTACTGATTGGTAGAGCTAAACTAAGGAGTGTGAACTATACAAGTTCACAATAACATTTGGTTAAATGAAAGAAAAGGCTCCGGTGTATAGAGAGGACCTCACCGTTTACGAAGTAACCATAGAAACGATGGAACCCACTATTTTTATTTTTATTTTTTTATCGCTAGAATTTCTTCTTTCCGGTATTTTACCCGGAAAGAATAAAAAATCGTGGTTGGGAAGGTCATAGTAGCAAAAGCCATTGGAATTTATATTTTATATATCGGAATAATCCGTTTTGGTATTAATTAACTAAAGGGGGATAAGAGGATGACTGAAAGAAAAGAAATCAATTAGTTATTCATTAAAGTTTAATTTGATTCAATGACCAGAGTTAGACGAGGATATATAGCTCGGAGACGTCGAACAAAAATTCGTTTATTTGCATCAACCTTTATAGGGGCCCATTCAAGACTTACCCGAACTGCTACTCAACAGAAAATGAGAGCTTTGGTTTCCTCTCATCGGGATAGGGGCAGACAAAAGAGGGACTTTCGTCGTTTGTGGATCACTCGAATAAATGCAGCAGCTCGTGAGAATATGGTATTCTATAGTTATAGCAAATTCATACACAATCTGTACAAGAAGCAATTGCTTCTTAATCGTAAAATACTTGCACAAATAGCTATATCAAATAAGAATTGTCTTTACATGATTTCCAATAAGATTAGCAAATAAAAGAGATTAAAAAGTCATATATCATATATATAAATAGCGAAAACAGAATAGAATTCCCCGGAGAATGGACTCCGGGAAGATAGAATAAAAATGAATTTAAGAAATTAAAAAGAAATTAAGATAAGTAATGGGAATGAACGAACATCTTTCAAAAAAAAAGATTTCTTCTTTCCCTATTTGTTGTTTCTTATAACACAACAATAAAATTTGGATTCGAGGTTTTTCGAGCAAAACATCAATCTGAACGTGAGTTACACTTGGAGTTTTGAATCAATAGGAAGAGTATATCTATTTATTTCGGGTTCTGGGACCAGCCGTTCTAGGGATCGACTCAGCTCTCTCAAACTGTTTTTCATTATTAAGAAAAGGTAACAAAGATAAAATACGAGCTTGTTTTATAGCAATAGTAATTAATCGTTGTTGTTTCAAGGTCAATCTATTCACCCGTCTAGATAATATTTTTCCTTGTTCACTAATAAATCGACTAATTAAACTCATGTTTCTATAATCAATTTGATCCCCCGATTCAATTGGGGGAAAACGCCTACGAAAAGATCGCTTGGATTTGCGAAAAGGTTGCTTGGATTTATCCATGGTTTATTCCTTATCTCTAAATTTCTATTTCTTTATTCATTTCAGATCTGGCCAAAATGAGTTTTCTTTTTTTATTTTATTTGTATATTATATATTTATATACATATATATGTTAAGTTTTTCTTTTTCCTGCTCCTTTGAAAAATAATACAATACATATGTTCCATTCGATCTATTTCTTTATTTCCCCATGAATCGTATGCTTGCGACAATAACGACAAAACTTTCTCAAGTCTAATCGACTGGGTGTATTGTGTCGATTCTTTTGAGTAATATATCTAGAAATGCCCGGCAATTTCTTATTGACACCATTTTGGGCACAACTGGTACACTCCAAAATAACTCTAACTCGGACATCTTTACCCTTAGCCATGAACCCCCTTTAAATTCAATTTTTGATCGACTTAATTCTTCTATTTTCGACCCGAATCTAAATCTAAGAAGACGAAAAGAACAAAAAAGAAAAAAAAAATATATAAATAGAAATAAAAGTTACTAACTAGTTAATTCCAATTAATACTAATATAGAAATAGAAGTTACTAACTAGTTAATTCCAATTAATACTAATAGAAATTAATAGAATATAATAATTTTATGTGAGTAATACAATTTTTTCTAATTATCAATTATTCTTTCCAGTATTTCATTTAAGTATCCTTTTTCTATGCTACGATTTCGTGGAATTTTTTACCCTATACAGGAACCTCTTTTCCATTTCTGTTCTCCAAAATAAAATAGGATCTTAAACTATAATTAAAAAAAGGGGAATGACAAAGCATCGGGGAATAAACGATTAATTTCTATCAAAAGACCTGCTAAAGACCCAAACCATAGAGTAGTTAGCACGGGTGCTGTGGAGAGATATGTTTTTATATCCCGCATTGAAAATCCTCCTTCTTTATTGTAATACATATATGGTCAGATGCTGTAGTTCAAGATCATTTGTCTTTTTTGTACGGAATTCCTAACAAAAATAAATATCTACAATGAGCAGTAGATGAGGTTTTCCTATCCCTGTCCCTAAAAAAGAAGGGGGAACCCCCTTTCTTTTTTCTTAAGCATTCTAATAAATATTCATTCTTTTTTTATATGTTAGGTTTCAGATGTATATAATTTTTTATTATTTATTATATGAAACCAAAAAGAAGAAATGACAAGAAAATTTTATATGGATACAGAAAAAAATAACGATGTGGAAAACAAGACATGGATTTTGTACAATGACATTGTACAACAATTTTAAAAGGGATGTAGCGCAGCTTGGTAGCGCGTTTGTTTTGGGTACAAAATGTCACGGGTTCAAATCCTGTCATCCCTACCTATTACTTCTCCTAGGGGGTAGTAACGAAGGATTAATTGAGTGAGGTCAATTAAATAAAAATGAAATCAAATAAGGCATTCATTATCTTTCATTTTTTACATGCATTGGTATGCAAGACTGGGGTACAAAAAAAATACTTTTCTTTACAAAATACTTTTCTTTACAATCGTAGTTCTTGTCATAAGAAAGCGCTCTTAGTTCAGTTCGGTAGAACGCGGGTCTCCAAAACCCGATGTCGTAGGTTCAAATCCTACAGAGCGTGATTCCATTTATTTTATTTCGAATCATAATAAAAAAAACTTAACAAAACACGGTTGAATTGCAACTTGAATTTGACCTCCTCTTTGCAGGAGGTCAATCGAGAAAAAATGCTATTCAATCAAAGGTCCAACTGATCACCGCGTCTGTATTGTAAATACGCAGTTACAAATAATCCCGCTAAAGTAATAGGAATTAGACCTAAGACGATTCCAAATAGAGAAACTTCAATCATTTCAATTTGTTTGAGGAGATAAAAAGAAAGGTATGATCTATCCCTAAATATTAATCTGAAAAATCCGCGAATCTCAATGACCAAGAGTTACCAATATAGACCAAGAATTAACAATTGACATGGGAAGTTACCGTAGAATACCTGAAGGAGAAATCTTTATTTTTATTAATTTGTTCATTCAATTCATTTCAAATAAGTCGTATCTTGTTCAATCCAATCAATAGAGCTGGAGTTATAGTTGAAGCAGCCAATAAAAAACCGAAATAACTAGTTATAGTAGGCATGAAAGAGCTAAATTAGATATCTTCTTTTGCTACATATGTTGATAAAACACTTACCTAAGTTTCCATTTTTTTAGATATGATGGTAAGAAAAAATCAATTGAAAAAAATAGTTCTAATTGAAAGTTCTTAATTCATTAGTCATTATAGATAGCAAAAAAAAAAAAAAGAATTATAAAGGTAGAAAAAACCTTTATTTTCATTTTTTATTTCGGGGACAACTCG